ATAAAATCGCGACAATGATTATTTTCAACAAATCATAAAGATATTGGAACATTATATTTAATTTTTGGGGCTTGATCCGCAATAGTAGGAACAGCTCTAAGAATATTAATTCGAGCAGAATTAGGGCAACCAGGAAGATTAATTGGTGATGATCAAATCTACAATGTAATCGTTACAGCCCATGCTTTTATTATAATTTTTTTTATAGTTATACCTATTATAATTGGTGGATTTGGAAACTGACTTCTACCTTTAATATTAGGAGCTCCTGATATAGCTTTCCCACGATTAAATAATATAAGATTCTGACTCCTACCTCCAGCCCTAATATTATTAATTAGAGGATCATTAGTAGAAGCAGGAGCTGGAACAGGATGAACAGTTTATCCTCCTTTATCAAGTAATATTGCACACTCAGGAGCATCTGTAGATCTTTCAATTTTTTCTTTACATTTAGCTGGGGCTTCATCAATTTTAGGTGCTATCAATTTTATATCAACTGTTATCAATATACGAGCAGAAACTCTAACTTTTGACCGTTTACCCTTATTTGTATGAAGAGTATTTATTACAGTAATTTTACTTTTACTTTCTCTACCAGTTTTAGCAGGGGCTATTACTATACTTCTAACTGATCGTAACTTAAATACATCATTTTTTGATCCTACAGGAGGAGGAGATCCTATTTTATATCAACATCTATTCTGATTTTTTGGTCATCCAGAAGTTTACATTTTAATTTTACCTGCTTTTGGTATAATTTCCCATATTGTAGCAAGAGAAAGAGGAAAAAAAGAATCATTTGGAACTTTAGGTATAATTTATGCTATAATTGCAATTGGAATTTTAGGATTTGTAGTTTGGGCTCATCATATATTCACAGTTGGAATAGACGTTGATACACGAGCTTATTTTACGTCTGCTACTATAATTATTGCTGTACCTACAGGTATTAAAGTATTTAGATGATTAGGTACTTTACATGGATCACAATTTTCTTATAGACCTCCTCTTCTATGAGCATTAGGATTCTTATTCTTATTTACTGTAGGAGGAGTAACAGGTGTAGTTTTAGCAAATTCTTCTATTGACATTGTATTACATGATACATACTATGTTGTTGCTCATTTCCATTATGTTCTTTCCATAGGAGCAGTATTTGGAATTATAGCAGGAGCAGTTTATTGATTTCCTTTACTTACAGGAATTACGATAAAACCAAAATGACTTAAAATTCATTTTGGTTCTATATTTATTGGAGTAAATTTAACATTCTTCCCTCAACATTTCTTAGGTTTAGCAGGGATACCTCGACGTTATTCAGATTACCCAGATGCATTTACAACTTGAAATGTAGTTTCATCTATTGGTTCTACACTTTCATTTATTAGTACTCTAGGATTTGTATATATTGTATGAGAAGCTATAGTTTCACAACGACCTACAGTCTTTAGTCCTAATTTATCAACTAATATTGAGTGAGCTCACACTACTCCACCCCATTATCATAGTTATGATGAGCTTCCACAATTTACTATTCGTTAATTTCTGATATGGCAGATTAGTGCTATAGATTTAAGATCTATCCATAAAGGTTTAAATCCTTTTTTCAGAATAATGTCAACTTGATCTCAACTTAATTTTCAAGATAGAGCTTCACCTTTAATAGAAGAACTAATTTCATTCCATGATCACACTATACTAGTTTTAACTCTTGTTACAACCTTAGTAGCTTATATTATTTTAACTATATTTAATAATAAATTCATTGACCGATTCTTACTTGAAGGTCACTTAATTGAAGTAATTTGAACAGTAGTACCTGCTCTATTATTAATCTTTATTGCTTTACCTTCTCTACATTTACTATACTTATTAGATGAATATGATAATCCATCCCTAACAGTAAAATCAATAGGACACCAATGATACTGATCATATGAATACTCCGACTTTTTAGATGTAGAATTTGATTCTTACATAATTCCATCAAAAGATTTAGAAAATAATCAATTCCGTTTAATTGAAGTAGATAACCGAATAATTGTTCCTATAAACACCTATATTCGAATTTTAGTATCTTCAACAGATGTAATTCACTCCTGAACCGTTCCAGCTCTTAGAATTAAAGCAGACGCCGTACCCGGACGTCTTAATCAATTAACCTTTTTAGTAAATCGTCCAGGATTATTTTTTGGTCAATGTTCAGAAATTTGTGGAGCTAATCATAGTTTTATGCCTATTGTAGTAGAAAGAATTTCTATAAACTCATTCCTAAATTGAATTAATAATTTTGAATAAGAAAATTTTAAATTTAACTTGTAAGGCTAATGTTGCTAACGCAAATTTTCTGCCCTATCAGATTTTTCTGATAGAAAATTTAGTTAAAAAATAACCTCAGCTTGTCATGCTGAAATTGCTAATATTAGCAATTTTCTATTCCTCACATAGCACCCATTATATGAGCATTAATTATATTTATAACATTTTCTATAATTTTAATTCTTTTAACTATAATTTACTTTGGAAATTCTCCACTAACTCCTGAATCCCAAAAAGTCTCAAAAAAACTTTTTTATTCTAATTGACTATGATAACAAATTTATTTTCTTCATTTGACCCTATATCATCTACCTTTAATTTGCAACTAAACTGAACTGCAATATTTTTATTTTTAATTGTATTTTTTCCTCTATTTTGAATTTCTACTTCAAAATCTTCAATTTTATATACTGAACTAACTTCTTATATTACAAAAGAGTTTATACCATTATTTAAAAGTTACAAAAATATTATTTTTTTCAACGTTTTATTTATATTTATTTTAATTAATAATATTTTTGGTTTAATACCTTACACATTCACAAGTACAGCCCACATTGCAATAACCTTATCTATAGCCCTAACAATTTGATTTATCTTTATACTTTACGGTTGAATTAATAATACAAATCATATATTTGCTCATCTTGTTCCTTTAGGAACGCCAATTGTTCTAATACCTTTTATAGTTCTAATTGAAACTATTAGAAATATTATTCGTCCTATTACTCTTTCAGTGCGATTAGCAGCTAACTTAACGGCTGGACATTTATTACTAATTTTACTAGGTGAAAGAATAGTAAATAGAAGAATTTTAATTATTATTACTGTTACAGCAGCTCAATTTGCGTTAATAACTTTAGAGGCCGCAGTAGCTGTAATTCAAGCTTACGTCTTTGCCACTTTATCAACTTTATATGCTAGCGAAGTTTAAATGACAACTCACTCTCACCACCCTTTTCATTTAGTAGATATAAGCCCTTGGCCTCTAACAGCTTCTATTGGAGCATTAACATTAACTTCTGGTCTTTCTTATTGATTCCATTATAATTCATTAATAATTGTCTTATTAGGTTTATTTATTGTTGTAATTTCATCTTATCAATGATGACGAGATATTGCACGTGAAGGAACCCTACAAGGTTTACACAGAAGAAATGTAATTACAAATTTACGATGAGGAATAATTTTATTTATTGTTTCAGAGGTATTCTTTTTTGTATCATTTTTTTGAGCTTTTTTTCATGCAAGATTAGCCCCCTCAGTAGAAATCGGAACACAATGACCTCCTGCGGGAATTGTTCCATTTAACCCATTCCAAATTCCATTATTAAATACAGCTATCTTATTAGCTTCAGGTGTAACTATTACATGATCTCATCATGCATTAATAAACGGTAATCACTCTCAGTCTGTCCAAGCTTTATTTATTACTATTATTTTAGGAGTTTATTTTACTGTCCTACAAGCTTACGAATATGTAGAAGCTCCATTTACTATTGCTGAAGCTGTTTATGGATCAACATTCTTTGTAGCTACAGGATTTCATGGTTTACATGTAATTATCGGTTCTACTTTTTTAATAGTATGTCTTTTCCGAATAACAAAATTCCATTTTTCAGCTACTCACCATTTTGGATTTGAAGCAGCCGCTTGATACTGACACTTTGTTGATGTAGTTTGACTATTCCTCTATGTTTCTATCTACTGATGAGGAGGATGCTTAATTAGTATAAAAAGTATTATAGACTTCCAATCTTTAGGTCCAAAAATTTAGGATTAAGCAATTAAATTATTACTACTCGCCTTTCTTATCGCAACTCTTATTAGATCTCTTTTAATTTTAATTTCTACCTTATTTTCAAAAAAAACTATTCTAGATCGAGAAAAAGCCTCTCCTTTTGAGTGTGGATTTGATCCAAAAAATACATCCCGAATTCCATTTTCTATTCGATTCTTTTTAATTGCAATTGTATTTTTAATTTTTGACATTGAAATTTCAATTTTATTACCATTAGGGTTAATTACAAACTCAATTCCTCCTCTTTTTTGAATATCAACTGGTGGACTATTTTTACTACTAGTTACTTTAGGACTTTATTATGAATGAAAAGAGAATACTTTAGACTGAATTACCTGAATAAGAAGCGAATTTTGCTATCGGTTTCGACCCGATCCTTGGTCATTTAGGCCCTTATTCTTTAATTATAGCTAATAAAGCAATATCACTGTTAATGATAAGATAAGTTTTTAAACTTTAATTAAGAAAGTAGAAGTTTTTAAAATATTTGACCTGCAATCAAAAGTAGATAGATCACCTATCCTACTTTAATCTTAGTAGTGTATATAACACACTTCATTTTCGTTGAAGAGAAGAAATTCTATTTCCTGAGATAGAAAATGAAACCTCTCGAAGCTGCTAACTTTGAGCCTTGCTATTTTGTAACATTTTCTTTCTAAAAAATGTACATATTAAAAGACCATGGTCACCTTTGCAGCTTCAATGCAAAGCTCTAAATTTGAGCTATTTTAATTAAAAAAATATTACTATTACTATTAAAATTCAAATTAATAAAATAAAAGATTTAATAATATTTATTCTTATAGATTGAATTTTTATAGACAAGGAAGAAATCTGTCTTCCAATTCCTTGACCTCCTAAATATTCTAGTCATCCTATATCTCCAAACTTAGCAATTTCTGAACCAAGCTTTAGAGGTAAGTAAGCTATAGGTTGAGAAGAAAGATAAGGTAAAAATCATATTGAACCTCTAAGTCATACTAATAAAGAAAATTTAAATTTTAAAAAATTATAAGAAGATTGAGAAATAAAGAAACCAAAAAATATCCCTAAAATACAAACTGTTAAAGTTAAATTCTTTAAGCCTGCAGGTAAAACTACTGAAGTAACGTCTATTGCTAATCAAGAAATTAAAGCCCCAAAAAAAACAGAAAAACTAACCAATCCAATACAAGATTTTATTATAATCCCCCAACCATCTCTTAAATTAACAGAACCTCTCAATACAAAATCACGACGTACTATATAGTAAATTAAACGAAAAGTGTAAGCTACTGTTAATCCTGTAGATAAAAATAATATAAAAAGACTTAAAAGATTTAACTCTTGCATTAAAGAAAGTTCTAAAATTAAATCCTTAGAATAAAATCCAGCCAAAAATGGTATACCTCTTAAAGCCAAGTTTGAAACTACAAAACAAGATCTAATAAAAGGTAAAGAAACTATTATATTTCCTATTATTCGAATATCTTGTCATCCTTTAAATCCGTGAATAATACAACCTGCTCTTATAAATAAAAGTGCCTTAAATAAAGCATGTATTAAAAGATGAAATAAAGCAACTTTAACCAACCCTAAAGATAAACTATATATTATTAAACCTAATTGGCTAAGAGTAGATAAAGCAATAATTTTTTTTAAATCAAATTCAAAACAAGCCCCTAAACCAGCTATAAATATAGTTAATACAGAAAGAATTATTAAAAGTTCATTTATTCAAAAATCATAGACTCATCCCAAACGAATTACTAAATAAATTCCAGCAGTTACTAAAGTTGAAGAATGAACCAATGATGAAACAGGAGTAGGTGCAGCTATTGCAGCTGGAAGCCATGCTGAAAAAGGAATTTGAGCTCTTTTAGTTAAAGAAGCCAGAATAATTAAAAGGCTAACCAAAATTATAGGCTCTCCTTGTCCTATTCAAGCTACAAATCTTCAATCCCCATAATTTAATATTCAAACAATTCCTAATAAAATTAATACATCACCAACTCGATTTGATAAAACAGTTAAAGTTCCTGCATTTAATGATTTATAATTTTGATAATAAATTACTAAACAATAAGATACTAAACCAAGACCATCTCATCCTAATAAGATTCTGATTAAATTAGGACTAAAAATCAGAAGACCTATTGAACCTACAAAACCTGCTAACAAAAAAATAAACCGAGATAGATTAATTTCTCCTTCTATATATTCTCCTGAGTAATAAAACACACTTCCTGAAATAAAAAGAACAAAAGATAGAAATATTAATGAAACTCAATCGAATAAGAAAATTATGTTGATATCAGAAGAACCTCAAGAAAAAATATTTCAACTAAAATATAATCTAAAAGAATAATTTAAAAATAATATTCTAGAGAAAAATAATAAAAAAGAAAAAGAAAAAAATAACAAAAAAATTAAATTTCATATTCTTAATACAAACATTGTCCAAAGTAAACCTTTACATCTTAAGTACCACAAACTTAAATTTTTTTTAAACTATTTAGACAATAAGTTATAAAATCCACTTCTAAAATCAAGAAAAATAAAGGAAAAAAATGTAAAAATAAAACTAAATATTCTCGAACTATCCCATCAGATAAAGAACGAATACCTGAATAATAAGAACCATGTTGAGTACAAGAAAACAAATAAAGTCTATAACAAGCACCCATAAAAGAAAATAGTATTAATAAAATTATTGAAAAAAATCTAAAACTTAAAATTCTTCCTAATAATCCAAGTTCCCCAACCAAATTTAAAACTACAGGAGCTGCTATATTTCCAATACAGTACATAAATCATCAAAAAGATATTCTAGGTATTATTTCTAATAAACCTTTATTAATTATTATACTACGAGAACCTCTACGCTCATAAATCACCCCTGAAAGAAAAAATAGTCCTGAAGAACATAAACCGTGGGCTACACAAGTATATAAACAAGAACTATATCCTCATAGTCCTCAACTTCCTAGACCTCCTAAAGCTAATCCTATATGACTTACAGAAGAATAAGCAATTAAAGCCTTTAAATCAACCTGTCGTAAACAAATGAAACTTACAAAAAGTCCCCCAATTAAACCTAAAGATACTAAAATTCTTCTCATAAACTCTACTTTACCCTCAAAAAATATTATAAAACGTATTATACCGTAACAACCTAATTTTAGTAAAACACCAGCTAACATTATTGAACCTGCCACAGGAGCCTCTACATGAGCCTTTGGTAATCACAAATGAACATAAAAAGCAGGTAACTTAACTAAAAAAGCAAAAATTGAAAAAAAAAATCAAAAACTAATTCAATTTGGAATTAAAAAATCTGAACTTAAAAGAGAAAATCTATATCCACCTAATAATTTCCCTGTAAAAAAAATAGAAATTAATAAAGGTAAAGAAGCAAAAATTGTATATAAGAGTAAATAAATTCCAGCCTGTAAACGTTCCGGCTGATATCCTCAACCCACAATTAATAGATAAATAGGAATTAAAGAACCTTCAAAAAAAATATAAAAAGATAATAAGTCTGAAGATCTAAATGTTAAATATAATAATAATATTATAACTATTAAAGTAAAAGAAAATTTCTGAAAAAAATAATTAGAAATTTTATAACCATGTCTTGATAAAAACATTAATATAACAATTCAAAAAGTTAGTAAAATTATAAATCATCTTAAAACATCAGAACAAAAATAAGACCCACTTACTATATTACTATTATATATAAATAACCAGCTCAAAATTAATAATATGAAATAAATAAAGAAAAATATAAACTCACCAGAAAATGCTATTATTGCCAATCCAAATATTATAAATGTAATCTTTAACATTTTAAAGCTCTAAAACTTCTAATATAATCTGAACCATGAGAACGGACTATACCAACTATTATCCCTACTCCAAGACTCCCTTCACATACAGAGGCTACAAGAAAAACTAGTCCCAAATAAGTTTCTAGACCTACAGTAAAAGCTACTAACATTAATAATATAAACGTTGATAAAACAATGTACTCTAATCTAATTAACATATTTATTAAATGTTTACGTTTTGAAATATAAATTCATGTCCCAACTAAAAATATGAATATAGGTATTGAAAAAAATATATTAGTCACTCAGAAAGACCTATAAGGCATCTTAGATTTCCAAAACCTAAATTTTTCTTAAACTACTCTCTGTAGTCTATGTAATTTATATAAAATACCGGTCTTGTAAATCGGATAAAGGTTTCTCCTCTTAGGCTATGTTTATAAATACTATTATAATCATAATGTTTATTATCAACTTAATCTTTCTATTTATATTTCATCCATTAGCTATAATTTTTATTCTAATTTTACAAACTATAATAATTTCAATTATTATATATTCAATCACTCAGTTTCCATGATTTTCTTATACTTTAATTTTAGTATTTCTAGGAGGAATATTAATTTTATTTACCTACATATCAAATATTGCTTCTAATGAAATATTTAAACCTAATTTGAAAATACTTTTTCCACTTTTTATTGCTCCAATTTCAGCCTTTCTTATCCCCTTACCAAAACAGAACTTATCTACAGAAACTAAAGCATTAAACATAGACCAATTTTCAAATTTAACAATCTTCAAGCCCTTTTCTTCTTCTATTATACCAATTACATTGCTTATAGCATCCTATATTATTTTAACCTTACTAACAGTTGTAAAAATTAGAAAAATAAATCAAGGACCCTTACGTATTATTTAATGTCAAAACCAATTCGAAAAAATCATCCATTATTTAAAATTATAAATAGAGCTGTAGTTGATTTACCTTCCCCTTCAAATATTTCTTATATATGAAATTTTGGTTCCCTTCTAGGACTATGTTTAGTAATCCAAATTGTAACTGGTTTATTTTTAGCTATACACTTTGCCTCAGATATCAGAATTGCCTTTTCTTCAGTTGTGCATATTATACGTGACGTAAATAGAGGTTGACTAATTCGAACCCTGCACGCTAACGGAGCATCATTTTTTTTTATTTGTATTTACCTTCACGTTTCTCGTGGAATTTACTATGGTTCATATAAAATGTTTCATACATGAATAACAGGTATTGTAATTTTATTTTTAACCATAGCAGCTGCTTTTATTGGGTATGTGTTACCATGAGGACAAATGTCATTTTGAGGTGCCACAGTAATTACTAATCTATTTTCTGCCATTCCATATATTGGTCCTATATTAGTAGAATGAATATGAGGAGGATTCGCAGTAGATAATGCTACTTTAACACGATTTTTTGCCTTACATTTTCTAGTACCTTTTCTAATTGCAGGAATAGCTGCAGTTCATTTACTATTTCTTCATCAAACTGGTTCTAATAATCCATTAGGAATCAATAGAAATATGGATAAAATTCCATTTCACCCTTATTTTACATTTAAAGATGTCATAGGATTCTGTATTATAGTGTTTTCTTTATTAATAATTACACTGTGAAGACCTTATTTATTAGGAGATCCTGAAAATTTTATTCCCGCTAATCCTTTAGTGACCCCAGAACATATTAAACCAGAATGGTATTATCTTTTCGCTTATGCAATTCTTCGATCTATTCCAAACAAATTAGGAGGTGTAATTGCCCTTGCTATATCCATTTTAATTTTAGCTATTCTTCCATTATCTCAAAAAAGAAACTTTCGTTGTATAACTTTTTATCCAATTTCTAAATTCTTATTTTGATCCTACATTAGAACAGCAGTATTACTTACATGAATTGGAGGTATACCTGTAGAAGACCCATATATTATTATTGGTCAACTGCTTACATTATTTTACTTCTCCTTCTTCCTTACTTGCCCAATAGCAAATCTACTATGAGATAAAATTATAGAAAAATAGCTGTTTGGCTGACTGGAAAGCAAGTGCTTTGAAAGCATTATATAGAAGTTCGATTCCTCTAACAGTTTTAAAAGGTGGCTGAGTTATAGGCGCTAGATTGTAAACCTAGAAACGAGTGAAACTCCCTTTTAATTGTATAAATTTTAGAAACCATATAAAAGAATCTCTTATCTCTAAATTAAAAGTTTAATGCTTTAACTTAAGCTATTATATGAATTAATAATATCAGAATTACACTGATTCTTTCGCAGTCAAATTGCGATGTTCCTTTAAACTAATTATTATATAAACAGCAACCTCAAAGAAGTATCGTCACATTTGCAGGGTGATATTTTAAATTAAAATACGCTGTTAAAAAATCTCAAAAACAACCTTTAAACCTATGTATATAAATAAACAATGAAGAGTAAAAGGTAAAATTCTTTTTCAAGCCAAACCTATTAATTTATCATAACGATATCGAGGTAAAGTTCCACGAAGTCATAGAACCAAAGAAATAAAAACGCCTACCTTCAAAAAAAACAATAAAGATAATTCCCCTCCTAAAAACAAAACTACCATTACAGTTCTTATTAAAATAATTATAGAATATTCTCCTAAAAATAATAAAGCGAATCCACCAGCTCTATATTCCACATTAAATCCTGAAACTAATTCAGATTCACCTTCAGCAAAATCAAAAGGAGTACGATTTATTTCTGCTAAACAAGAAACAACCCAAACTAAAGATAATAAATAAAAAAAGAAAATAAAATATAAAGATCTCTGATATTCAACAAAATCCTCTAATCTATAATCACCTACTACCACAATAAAAGAAAGCAAAACCAGAGCTAAACTTACTTCATAAGAGATTGTCTGAGCAACTGCCCGCAATCCCCCAATTAATGCATATTTAGAATTAGAAGATCAACCAGCAATTATTAAAGGATAAACCCCTAAACTTAAAACACAAAGGAAAAAGAAAAATCCAAACTCAAAGTCAAAAAGACCAGTCCCGAAAGGTATTATAGACCACAAAAATAAAGACATAAAAAATATAAAAACAGGAGAAAAAAAATATAAAAGGTAATTAGAAACAGAAGATCAAGTTTGTTCCTTTGTAAAGAGCTTAATTGCATCAGAAAAAGGTTGAAGAATTCCAGACAATCCAACTTTATTAGGACCCTTACGAATTTGAATATACCCTAAAACTTTTCGTTCCAATAAAGTCAAAAATGCTACTGAAATCAAAACACAAATTAATAATAAAATATAATAAATAATAATAATCACTATAAATTGGAAAGCTTAAATTTCCATTTTTAGATTCTAAATCTAATACAATTATCTGCCAAATTTATATAGAAAAACTTATTAATCCTCAATTTTTATAAATATTACCCTCAACCAATCCTTTCGTACTAAGTTGAAGAAATCATAATCAGAAGATAGAAACCAACCTGGCTCACGCCGGTCTGAACTCAGATCGTGTAAAATATTATAGGTCGAACAGACCTAAAAACAGAACTGCTGCACCCTGTTTAAATTTTAGTCCAACATCGAGGTCGCAAACCTTTTTGTCGATTAGAACTCTCAAAAAAGATTACGCTGTTATCCCTAAGGTAATTTTTTCTTTTGATCTCTTATAGAGGGTCAATAAAATTTTTTATAAAAATTTAAAAAATCAAGAGTTTCTTTTATCTTAATGTCTCCCCAACAAAATACTTCCAACAATTTAGTTAAAAAAATCTAATAAAATAAATTGTTTTTAAATATAAAACTCTATAGGGTCTTCTCGTCTTTCTGAAAAATTTTAGCTTTTTCACTAAAAAATTAAGTTCAATTTATATGATAAAAAAAGTTTATCTCTCGTTAAACCATTCATACCAGTCTCCAATTAAAAGACTAATGATTATGCTACCTTAGCACAGTTAGGATACTGCGGCTCTTTAAAAATTCAGTGAGCAGGCCTTACCTCCAAAACTAAGAGGAAATGTTTTTGTTAAACATTCGGAGATATAATTTGCCGAGTTCTTTTATCAAAATTCTTTTATAATAAATTCAAGAAAAATTTAAATTATAATTCTATATTTTTATATCTACTAATATTATCATATTTACATCTTAAAATAAATTTTAAGATTAACTTTATAAATAAAAAAGAATATAAAATCTTAAAACTAAAATTTTATTTTATAACACTATCTTATGGCTAATTCTAGGCCTATAAAAAATTCATAAAAAATTATATCTTATATTAAAAATTTTAGAGCTCATCCCCTAAAATTTAAAAATAAATTAAAAAATACTTATAAATAAAGTTATTTCTAATTATTCTAAACTAAATTTATTTCTAAAGTTACTAGATATTAATAAAAACGATTAAAATTTCATACCTAAATAAACTTATAAAATTTTTTTGAAACAAAAACTTTAAAACTTACTTAGATCTTTTATTTTCGAGAAAAAATTTTATAATAACAATTTAATAACCACTAATACAAAAGGTACCTTAATTTATAAGTACTTTTTTATTAAAACTTTTTCAAATATTTCAATAATTCCTTTACAGTACTAATATTCTATAGTTACAATCAAATTTCGTTTACACTACTTTAAAATTTATACTTCAATTATGTTTTTATAAAAACTATATTTTTTATTAGAAACCTTGTATAATTACAAGCACCTTTTCAGTGTAAATGAAATGCTTAACAGCTTGTTTCCATTCAAGTACAATTTCCATTACACTTACCTTGTTACGACTTATCTCGTTTAATAAAGAGAGCGACGGGCGGTGTGTACACAAGAAAGAGCTCACATCAAGTCTTCTTAAACTTTACATTTAAATCCACCTTCAAAAAATTTATTAAAAATTTTCTCCGTATTAATCTTTTAAATGTAACCCACCTCTATCTTCCATATAAGCTGCACCTTTACTTGAAGTCCTTGAATTTCTCAAACACGAAAGATTTCTAAAGAAACTAACTGACAACAGCGGTATACAAACTGAATTACCAATGAAAGTAAAGAAATTCGTGGTTCATCGTTTATAGGGCAGGTTCCTCTAAATGGCTATCTTGCCGCCAAATCCGTTAAATTTCACTATTACTACTAATCCAAAATTTATTTACTACAAGTAACAGGGTATCTAATCCTGGTCCTTTATGCAATTTTTATGATTTATTTCTATGTCCTTTCTACAAATTAAAATTCTACCTAATAATCTATATAAGATTCAAAATAATTATAAATCAAAATTTTGTATATTCATCTTAACTTGAAACAGAAGTATAACCGCGGCTGCTGGCACTCCATTGTCCATTTCTAATAAATTTCCTAGATAAAAAGTTATTATATTTCTAAAATTTTCTACTGAGTTTTTCATATATTAAAATTTTTAAATTTTAATTACACACTTTAACTTACATGTAAATCAATTTTTTAGCCAAGAATACAACACGGACCTCAACGATCAAAAAAAAAAATTATAAAAAATGTTCATAATTTCTATTTATGATATTAATAAATATTTTAAAAACATTTTATAATATTATGGTCAATTTTATAATATATTATAACCCCAAAGAAAGTCCTATTCACAAAACTTTTTAACTTTTTTAGAAATCAAAAAAACATAAAATTTTAAAAAAAAAAAAAAAAATATAAAAAGGAAAGGATCGGAAAATAACAAATTAATGTAAATATCTTTAAATAATGATTTTAGTTCTATATTTTACAAAAAAAAATATTTTTTCCATTATTTATAAATTCAATTTTTTAATATATATATATAAAAAAAATTAGTTACTAATTTTTTAAAAAAACTTTTTTATATTTATAATAATGTATATTTTTTTTTCTAGACCTAAACTATTTAATTTCACAAAAATTAATAAGATGCCTGATAAAAGGGTTACTTTGATAGAGTAAATCATGTAAGAAAATCTTACTCTTATTAAAAAAGATAAGCTAATTTTAAGCTTTTGGGTTCATACCCCAACGATAGTGAATACACTTCTTTTTAATGAATTTATATTTTCCTCCTTTTATTTATTCTTTTTTCTTATTTTCAGGAACTTTAATTTCCATTTCTTCTTCATCATTATTTGGTATATGAATAGGATTAGAAATTAATTTAATATCATTTATCCCTATAATTATTAATCTAGAAAATAATAAAAAAAGTAGAGAAGCAGCTATTAAATATTTCTTGATTCAAGCTATAGCTTCCGCTATAGTAATTTTTATAGCTCTATATTTTTACCTTTTTAGTGGCTATGTTTTTTCTCAAACCCCTAATCTTCTTATTACATTAGCCCTATGTATAAAATTGGGAATGGCCCCCTTCCATTTTTGGTTTCCAGAAGTTTTAGAAGGTCTAAGATGAGTAAATTCTTTACTACTTTTAACATGGCAGAAAATTTCCCCTTTAGTAATTTTGTCAATCTTTTTCTTTAATAAAGCTTTGATTACTATAGCTTTAATTTCTGCCATTGTGGGAGCAATTTCTGGAATTAATCAAACATCTATACGAAAAATTCTAGCATTTTCATCAATTTCTCACTTAGGATGAATTTCCAGATTAATATATTTTAATTCTAGTTTATGAATTTCTTACTTCTATATTTATTGTTTTACAAGATTTATTTTATGTTTTTCATTTTGAATATTAAATCTAAATTTTTTTTCTCAATTAATATTAAACCAAAATATTAATGAAAAATTTATTATTTTTATTAATCTCCTTTCACTTGGGGGTCTCCCACCCCTCCTTGGATTTCTTCCAAAATGAATTTCTATTATAGTTATAAGAAATAATTTTCCCATTTTAATTATTTTAATCTCATCAAGATTAATTACCCTATATTTTTATACTCGTCTATGTTTTAGAACTTTTACACTTTATACACAAAGTATAAATTGATTTAGAAAAAATAAAACATCAAAAAACTTTTACATTATAAGTTTATTTACTTTACTTTCTATATTTGGAATTATTCCACTAAGCATCTTTAGAATTTAATGTTTTAGGTTAAAAAAACCAGTAGCCTTCAAAGTTTCAATTGGACAACATGTCCAAACATTA